AATCCTTTGTATAGACGTTGTGGCGGACGGACGCTAAGATGGAATAGGCCCGCTAATATGCCTAATGTTCCTGCTGCAATATGATGAGAGGCTATTCCTCCGGGAACAAAAGGATCAAAACCTTCCACGCCCCACGCTGGATTTACAGGTTGTACTTTTCCCGTTAGTCCATAAGGATCGGACACCCATATTCCGGGACCATACAAGCCTGTTACATGAAATGCACCAAAACCAAAGCAAGCTACCCCTGAGAGAAATAAATGAATTCCAAAGATCTTTGGCAAATCCAAAGAGGGTTTTCCTGTACGTTCATCACAAAATATTTCTAGATCCCAATACACCCAATGCCAGATAGCTGCCAAAAAGCATAAGCCAGAAAACACAATATGTGCTCCCGCTACACCTTCGTAACTCCAAATACCTGGATTCGTTACAGTCCCCCCTGTGATACTCCAACCGCCCCATGAATTGGTTATTCCTAAACGAGTCATGAAGGGTATAACGAACATACCCTGTCTCCACATTGGATCAAGAACAGGATCAGAAGGATCAAAAACCGCTAATTCATACAGAGCCATCGAACCGGCCCAACCAGCAACCAGAGCTGTATGCATTATATGAACAGAAAGCAACCGACCGGGATCATTCAATACAACGGTATGAACACGATACCAAGGCAAACCCATGGAAATACCCCTTATATCAAAGATAAATGGACACTACGTAACTTTATTGCATTGGAAAAGACTATAATATGACTATCCTATGGACCACTCTTGTTGAGTCGATTATTTCCGAACAAGGGTTTCTATTCTGTTGGTAATAATGGAACAATTCTGTTCGTAGGAACAAAGAGAAGCAGATTTATTCTATACTCGATAAGTACCAATACGCAATGGGGGAGTTGATCCCATTTTATATGAGCGAATGAGTCCATACTTATTTATCATTAGAAAGATCTATTCGTAATAATTTGAGTTTATTCATTCTGTCTTTCTTTATGAATTTTTAGAATCTATGGATAAAATAAATACGATAAAACCAATATGAATATTATAAAGACAATAAAAAAAATTGTTACGTTTCCACCTCAAAGTGAAATATAGTATTTAATTCTTTCTGTCATTTAATGCCTATTGGTGTTCCAAAAGTTATATTCCGAAATCCTGGAGATCCAATTTCATCTTGGGTTGACGTATAGTGCGACTTGTCAGATATATTGGGTCATATGGTATTTCCCCGTTCTCTCCCCCGATCGAGATATCCCCCGTTTCGCCCAAGAAAGATAAATTGAATCATCAAAAATTTGGAGCGTGAAGTGCAATTAGATCCATTTTTGAGGGGATTCATATTACTATTATCAATTAGAATAATTCAATTAGAATAATTTATGGTTGGCTTGGTTGGACTAAAAAAATGAAGTATCCAGGCTCCGTTTAGAAAAAACCCAATTGGATTGGTAAGATATCTATGATTGCTATTCATATTTTTTCTTTGTAAAGAGATCCTAATTGTCAAGCAAAGTTATCTCAACTCTAATAAATACTTGTATAAAATGAATTGAAAAAAAAAAAGAAATACAAAAAGAAATGGTAATGGGAGCATTTGTCCTATATGTACAAATCCAAATCGGGCGGATCTTTACCCGGAGTAGAGCATAAACCTAAAAAGATGAAACAGACCCATTCAGGAACAAGAAAATACCATCGCGGTTTGGATTAAATCTCGATGAAAGAATACATCAATGAGAAGTTAATTCGATAAGTTTAATGACCCTTTCTTATAACTTCGAATTTTATAATGGAAAATCGAAAATAGAAAAAAGGAGTAAAAACTCGTCTTTATTGAAAAATCGAAGAAAAGCCCTTTCGTTAGAAGTAAGAAAGAACCTTTCGAAAAAAAAAAGAAAGAGGACTTGAATCTATACATTGATTCACAATTTTTTTGAACCGTATGCATCAAAAGGCGCATGTACGGTTCCTAAGGGATACAATTTTACCCTAATCAACCGACTTTATCGAGAAAGATTACTTTTTTTAGGCCAAGGGATTAGTACCGAGCTTTCGAATCAACTTATTGGTCTTATGATATATCTCAGTATGGAGGATGAGACCAAAGAGCTGTATTTGTTTGTAAACTCTCCTGGGGGCTGGGTAATACCTGGGATCGCCATTTATGATACTATGCAATTTGTGCGACCAGATGTCCATACAGTATGCATCGGATTAGCTGCTTCAATGGGATCTTTTATCCTGGTCGGAGGACAACTTACCAAACGTATAGCATTCCCTCACGCTTGGCGCCAATGAGGTTTTTATTTGAGAGAAAAAAGAAGACTATGCCTTCGCCATATGAATACTAAGTAATAATAGCATGGCACTTCGAATTCGATATGAGAAATTTTTGTATTGTTTTTTTTTTCAAAACATTAGATTCTGTATCGAGAGAGTAGTATGAGATAAGGGGTATTTCCGATTTTCTCTTATCTATCGGGAGTTCAGTTCAGCGTCACAAACTTTTTTGTTTTCATGCCGGAGAGTTCTTAACAATATTTATGTTATGAAAGAGTACGAAAAAAAAAAGATTTTTTCCTTATTTGATCGGATTAAAAAGAAACTTTGGGATTGCTGAATCACAGACAAAAAAAAGAAAAAATAAACATATAAAGCAACGGAGCCATCATAGTATTTTTTAATTCCTCCGAAAGGAAGGATGGCAATTTGATTATTTACTCATCTGAGTCTGATAGATTCTATTTTTCTCTTTCTTCAATAGAAAGGAGGGGGGTCAATTTTCTTGTAGAGCCGTATGCACAAAAGATGCCTGTACGGTTGTTCAATTCTATCTTTTTTCTATTCTTTATCATGCGAGATAAGGGAAGCTTTTATTTTGTTATATCATCAGGGTAATGATGCATGAACCTGCTAGTGGTTTTTATATGGCACAAGTAGGCGAATTTGTCGTGGAAGCGGAAGAACTGCTGAAACTGCGTGAAACCCTCACAAGGGTTTATGCAGAAAGAACGGGCAAACCCTTATGGGTTGTATCCGAAGATCTGGAAAGAGATATTTTTATGTCAGCAACAGAAGCCCAAGCTTATGGAATTGTTGATTTTGTAGCGGTTCAAGGAAAATAACATGGATTTCGCGCAAATCCGTGATTTGAGATTTTATCTTCGAATTGAATATTATAGTAAATAGAAGTAATTCACCATCATTCGGTTAGGATCAATCTAAACCAACCCATCATATTATGTATACGATTCAACATGCCAACTATTAAACAACTTATTAGAAATACAAGACAGCCAATCAGAAATGTCACGAAATCCCCCGCTCTTCGGGGGTGCCCTCAGCGTCGAGGAACATGTACTAGGGTGTATGTGCGACTCGTTTAGATCATGAGCTGGCACAAAAGCAAGAAAACTACTTTTACAGTATCAATGATCAGTACCGGTGAATGGGATAGGATGGAAAAAGGAACTCCCTCCATTATTCAAAAAAAACTTTACCATATCCCTCTATTGTGTATGAAGTTTATGGTTTCCGTTGGTGTAAATCCAATCACCTGAATTTAAGATGATAAGAAATTCTCCATTGGTAACAAATGGTTATCCATTAAGCGGAGGAAATCTTATTTAAAAAGCATAAAACATAAAGATTAGGTAGGCTCCCAATCTGGCAAGAACGGACTAAGAGGGTCAGCTACCCAGCAAACTTTCATAATTAAATACCGTTACTGTATAGGTAGATCTGATTGTGAAAGACCTATTACTGGATAATTCATGGGTAGAGCCAAAGCGTGTGAACTATACAAGTTCCCAATAACATCAATTAGTTGATTAAATAGTAAATTAAAGTATAAAGTAAGGGCTCCGGTGTATAGAGAAGACCTCACCGTTTAAGAAGTAACCATAGAAACGAAGGAACCCACTATTTCTTTTTTTATTTCTTTTATTTACTATATTTTTGATACCTAGGAAAATCCAATTTCTTATTTCTGTCTTATTTCGCAGTGAAATACCTAAAAAAAAAGAAAAAATCGTGGTCGGGAAGGTTAGAGTAGCCAAAGCCATTGGAATTTTGATTTTATACATTGGAAAAATCCGTTTTGTTATTAATAGACTAGGAAGGGGAAAAGAATAACTGAAAGAAAGGCAATCAATTAGTTATTCGTCAAAGTTTCATTTATTCAATGACCAGAATTAAACGGGGATATATAGCTCGGAGACGTAGAACAAAAATTCGTTTATTTGCATCAAGCTTTCGAGGGGCTCATTCAAGGCTTACTAGAACTATTACTCAACAGAAAATAAGAGCTTTAGTTTCGGCTCATCGGGATAGGGATAGGAAAAAGAGAGATTTTCGTCGTTTGTGGATCACTAGGATAAACGCAGTAATTCGCGAAAGGGGAGTATCCTATAGTTATAGTAGATTAATACACGATCTGTACAAGAGACAGTTGCTTCTTAACCGTAAAATACTTGCACAAATAGCTATATCAAATAGGAATTGTCTTTATATGATTTCGAACGAAATCATAAAGGAAGTAGATTGGAAAGAATCTACCAGAATAATTTAAATTGAGTTACCCGGAGAATGAACTCCGGGAAGGTAGAGTAGAAATTAGTATGAGAAAATATGCTAAAGTAGTCAAAATGAATGAACACGTTCAATTCAATAAAAACAGATTTCTTTTTTTCCGATTCATTTTTTTCTTACGACACGATACTCAAATCTAGATTCACTCAAATCTAGATTCTTGTAATTATGATTCAAGTGAAGAAAAAGTAAGCCTATTTATTTCGGGCTTTAAAACCAGTAGTTCTAGCGGTCGACTCGGTTCTTTCAAATTGTTTCTCATTATTGAGAAAAGGTAACAAAGATAAAATACGAGCTTGTTTTATAGCAAGAGTAATTAATCGTTGTTGTTTCAAGGTCAATCTATTCACACGTCTTGATAATATTTTTCCTTGTTCACTAATAAATCGACTAATTAAA